GTATCATTAAACCGTCACCCATTAATACAACACCGACATTATTTGATTCCAAATTCAGAGCAATGCCTATTGTACCCTCTTCAAATTTGACTAATTCGCCTGCCATTACTTCATCAAGACCGTGAATACGAGCAATGCCATCGCCCACTTGAAGTACGGTACCCGTATTTACAATCTTGACTTCTCTATTATATTGTTCAATACGTTCGCGAATAATATTATAAATTTCATCAGCTCGAATGGTTGTCATGAGTCTTTCTTAAATTAAATGAATTATTTTTTGGAAACAAAAAAAATAATACCTTAACCACAGTAGAAGGCCTAATCGGTTATTTCTTTCATTGCGCCAAACATGCCAATATTAGCATTGATGGTACGTAAATGTAACTCGTTGCTCAAACAACTATTCAGAGTTCCTAGAGCTCCTTGTAGGGCTTGTTGAAAAACCCGCTGGCGTACTTGATTAATCGCCCTTTGTTGTTCAAAATGAATGGTTTCGTTTTTGTAATTTTCTAATTGTTCTAAAGTTTTATAAGTTGAATTAATCAAATTCAATTTATCTCGTTCTATTTCAGAATATCCATTCGCTCGAAACTGATCTGCTTCCATTTCCACTTTCCGTAAGCGAGCCCGGGCTTTTTCTAGCTGTTCAACGGCCCTTTCGCGCAGTTCTTCTGAATTTCGAATAGTATTCACGATTCGCAGTTTTCGATTATCTAATAAATCACTTAATGAAAGTAGATTATCTTTCCATTCATTTCAAAACTTTCATGATCCCTTCCCGAACCAAACTTGAATCTTTCGATTCATTTGGCTCTCACGCTCAATTACTTCCATTTTTTATGGCCAATTTCCATATCTTTTTTTAATGTAATGAACCTATCCTCTACTCTTTTTGTTCATATTCGAACAAAATTGGAAATGAATCAATAATCCAAGGCCGGAATATTTGGAGGACTCTTCTGACCAAACAAAAAATATGTAATTGTCAGCAAAGTTGTTTTTTTTTTCAAATCCAAAATTTCTTATTTTATATTTTTTTTAAAATAGGTCATCAACTCAGCATTTGGCATTTAAACAAAAATGTAAAAAAAAAAAAAGAAAAAAGGATGAACCCCTTTCCAATACCAATAAAGGTTTCGAATCTTTTTATCGATATGAGTGTTATATATCGATAAATTTCTAACTATTCCTTGGAAATGGAAAACCATTTCAGTATTAATATAGTGGTAGAAAGAGTACCATGCTGTGGCTGAACTTCAAACAGTTTAGCTTTAACCATGTTAATAGATCCACATTATTGGTTGCTAGAGAATCAAAGTATATTTACCAACGAATCACGAAATGCTATGGTTCTTACATATGATTATATGATTTCTTAATTTATTCAGAAGTAATTCGCGAGATCATGCACCTTTCTTTACTAGTTATACCGAAAAGGGGCGCAGCTGGTTGAATCCAGTCTATTCTTGAAATAAACAACTCGCACACACTCCCTTTCCAAAAAAGATCAATACACCAATCACTACACTGAGATTTATTGGATTTGTTGCTAAAATATCGGTATTAAATCCGAAACTCCCGGCAGATGGCCAATGACCCGGGGAAACGAAAGAATCGGTTACATTTTTCATATGATCTCCTCTTATAGATAGACTAAAAAATCGAACATCATTTTTTGTTGTATTACTTGACCTATTTCCTATTTAGAAATTGAAAATAGATTCAAAATCGATTCCATTTCACAATGTATTTTCTTTTTCAATTGAGATTTCCAATAAGAATAAGACTTATTCGAATAGGATTAGGGACCGGGCGGGTTTTCGTGTAAATTGCGAAATACCTCGTTTGTTGCACTATTTCCTAAACAGCTTTCGTTGGACTAAGAAGGGGAAGGAAGAAAGCGAATCGGTAACACTAATTCCTCATCCTCAAATCAGCCCTTCCCCCCGGGTTTTCTCAAAGTAATTGTAGGAGCGAAATCTTGGTATAATGCGAAAAGGCAAGCGTCAAGTCCAAAGAAAAAAATACGTATTTTTTTTTTATTAGAATTAAACTTAAACAAAAGGATTCGCAAATAAAAGAGCTAATGCTACAACCAATCCATAAATTGTTAAAGCTTCCATAAAAGCCAAACTAAGCAATAAAGTACCTCGTATTTTACCTTCTGCTTCGGGCTGTCTCGCAATACCTTCTACAGCTTGGCCTGCAGCAGTACCTTGACCAACTCCTGGTCCAATAGAAGCAAGCCCTACAGCCAACCCAGCAGCAATAACGGAAGCGGCAGAAATAAGTGGATTCATGATAAGTTCCTCACACAAAAAAAAGAAATGGTTAATGATACAATCAACGAAAAAATTATTACTTAATTATTCCATCGACTAAGATTCAGCCAGTCGAAGTCAGTAAGAACTCCAAATTAAAATAAAAATATTCCATCAGATCATCAGAATTCTCCTTGTTAGTTCCTATTTGTTGAGTCTTTCCTGAATCTATACAA